ATTCCAATAGGACCCCCATGCTTCATTAGCCCATACTGCTCCTGAAAGAATACCTGTGGTTAAAAAGAGAAAACCTAGACTAATCACACGATAACTCCAATAATCCAACTGTTGAATCAATTGGGACTTGTAATAATTGTTATCAGAAAAAAAAGAAGCATTTCCTAAAATATTGTTTCTTTCATTTATGTATTGGATTTCACCAAAGGAAAAAGCCTCGTTTACTTTTAATAAAGGATTCCTCTTACAAAAAATATTTATGTTTTTTCGAAATGTAAGGACCAGAAGTGCTACTGATAATAATGATCCACATAAAAGAGCTGCATAGCCCAATATCATCATACTTACATGCATTATTAACCACTCGGATTGGAGAGCGGGTACTAATATTGCGGATTGATGTATTTCAGTTAAAAGACCCGAAGTAGCAAAGCCTTGGGTAAAAATAACACTTGACGCAGTTATTGTGCTTAAATGGCTTTTATTTTTTTTGAAATATGGAACTAGATGAAAAACGGATAAACTCCATGAAAGAAAGATTAATGATTCATATAAATCACTTAGTGGGAAATGCCCCGAATAAATCCAACGAGTGACTAAAAATACTGTTATACATAAAAAAGTAGCTATCATTCCCTTTTCTGACGAATCATATAGTTTTATGATTTCATCAATTAATAAAGTTATCAAATTAATTGTAATTACAATGGAAACGATCGAAAAGGAAATATGAGTTAATATATGCTCTAAAGTTGAAAATATCATAAAATTTTTAAAAATGAGGAAGCCTTAAATAGAAATCAGGAGTTGAATTCATTCTAGAATCTATTGTATCTCTTTTCAAAGAAGGTCTGCCGCCACTCGGACTCGAACCGAGATGCTCTCGCACTGCTTCCTAAGAGCAGCGTGTCTACCGATTTCACCATAGCGGCTTGTTCGAATTCATAATAGCCTATTCATAGTCAATCGTCGAGATTTAAGGAGTCAACTCAATGAAATATTTTTAGTAAAGATTAAAACGGATGAATAAAACTTTGTTCAAATAGGAATTGGAAGGTTCATTCTTTTGGGGTATGGGTTTTATTTACCTTAGTGCTTTGGTGTAGTTTATGCTCTTCTATAATCGAATAGAATCGAACTCTTGAAACTAGAAAGTTCGACCCTCTAGTTATTGATAGAACTCAAAAAGATTTCTTTTTTTTTTTTCATGAAATTTTTATCATTTATATTATTTCCTAAAAGTGAAAAAAATTTGAGTTTATCAATGAACACAAAAAGACCTCTTTTATTACTTTATTAATATTAATAAAAACTGACACATTATTCGGACAAAAAATTCCAGGCTTTTGTCGGTTTGGGGTTGAAAGCGGCAGATATATGGGAAATTTATATATTAATTAGATTAATTCAGATAAATAAGAAGTCAGAAAGTTACACAAAAAGTTTTCAAAAGAAATGAATAAATTAGTTTCAACGATGTATTCATTTTAACTAAAGATCTTTTATTTACCCTTATTTATATATATATAGAAAATTGATATATATAGAAAAACTTAGATTATTGATTATTGTAATTGTGACAAATAGGTTGATGGGGAAAAAAGACTCCCCACCCCCAAAACGATAAAATATACTAAAAAAGGCTCAAGCCTTGTATCTTGTCTTTATTCTTTTTTCAAAAGTTTTTTAGAATTTACGAACCCCTAAATCGAAGAATTATTATTATACATATCCTAAGAGCGAAGCGAATTCTAGTTCATATTGATTAGCCACAAACAACAGGTTTGTTAATTTCCTATTAAGAATGAAATGAGCCGGTTTTTAGATTCAGATTATTCCAATGTTTTATTTTAGGACTTCTTTTTTTGTCGTACAAAAAAACTTTTTGAGTTTCCGGTATAAAGAGATTTCCCTAATGACAACGCTTTTAAGGCTGTCCAATACCCCTTCCCTTTCCAAATATTTTTACGAATACGCTTTTTTGATATAGAAGTACGTTTTTTTGGAACTGCCATTTAAAAATGAAGAGGTTACTCGTTGTTATAGTTGGATGTGAAAGACATCTATTGGTCAAAACGAATATACTCATTATCTAGTTATTCTCTAGATAATAGAATATTATCTTCAGAAAACAAAAAAATATAGATAAAAGATATGCGAAAATCTTACTAAATCTTACTATAAAAAGAGCATTTTCTTTTTTCAACAAAAAAGTGTTTCCATATACATAGAATATTCGTAAGAAATACTCGTTTTATTGTTTCGTATCTTTAGTTGTTGTTCTTTATGATTCACATCTATATCTATAGAATCCGCTGTTGTACTATAGAAATTTAATTTGGTGGGACAAAGAATCTAAAAAAGACCTTCCATTTTTAGCTCTGTCCATGTTTTTGTTCGACTTTTTATTTATACAGAATAAAATACACCGAAGGATTTAAGAACCCTTTAAGAACCCGTTGCCTATGGAAAACTTGAATTTTTTTCTATTAATTGGTCAAACTTGAGGAAAGAATACTCCCAAATTCCATTTTTAAATTCGAATTAAACTAGTCATTAAAGTAATTAATCTGTTAAAAGATACATGGTTTGGTAAAATAAATCTTAGTGATTTTTTTATTAATTTTATTTTATCCCCTTTTTACTTTTGATAAATAGAAAAAGAAATCTTATATAAAATGTCAGATATTATAGCGTTTCCTATAAATGTTTTTTATCGAAATGGAAAATAATCAATCAATTTCATAATGAAACTAGTTAATGATTTTGAACAAACTAACTAAAAAGCGAGTTCTTATTGCATTAGTACAAATTTTTTACCTTAGTTAATCCTATGATTCATATCGATTCATATCAGAATCAAGTACTCTTTTTTGTGTAATTTTTTATCCTGACTTTATGAATATAAAGTCATCTAATAATAATTAACATTTTAATTTTCGGTATTTTAAGAAAAATCTTAGTTAATAACTAAGTATTCTCTTTTTATGAGCAAGTTGGTCATATTATTTGACCAATTGTAACTTCTTGATTTTAATATTTGAAGTATTTTGGAAAGACTCAGAATAAGTAAGAATATATAAAATTCGAAAATTATCTTTAAGTTAGTACATCTCTTGATTTTGTTTATTGACCCCTTTTGTTTTGAAATTGAAAGGGGGTAGGATCCGGTAAATCGGAAACAATTAATTAAGAACAAAAAACTCTTTTTATGGAACAGACATATCAATATGCGTGGATAATACCTTTCCTTCCACTTCCAGTTCCTATGTTAATAGGAGCGGGACTTCTTCTTTTTCCGTCGGCAACAAAAAGTCTTCGCCGTATGTGGGCTTTTCAAAGTGTTTTATTGTTAAGTATAGTCATGATTTTTTCGATAAATCTGTCTATTCAGCAAATAAATGGCAGTTCTATCTATCAATATGTATGGTCTTGGATCATCAATAATGATTTTTCTTTAGAATTCGGTTACTTGATCGACCCACTTACTTCTATTATGTCAATATTAATCACTACTATTGGAATTTTGGTTCTTATTTATAGTGATAATTATATGTCTTATGATCAAGGATATTTGAGATTTTTCGCTTATATGAGTTTTTTCAGTACTTCTATGTTAGGATTAGTTACTAGTTCTAATTTGATACAAATTTATATTTTTTGGGAATTGGTCGGAATGTGTTCGTATCTATTAATAGGGTTTTGGTTCACACGGCCTGTTGCGGCAAATGCTTGCCAAAAGGCATTTGTAACTAATCGCGTTGGGGATTTTGGTTTATTATTAGGAATTTTAGGTTTTTATTGGATAACAGGGAGTTTCGAATTTCGAGATTTATTCAAAATATTCAATAACTTGATTTCTAATAATCATAATGAAGTCAATTTTTTATTTGTTACTTTGTGTGCCGTTCTATTGTTTGCCGGCGCGGTTGCTAAATCTGCACAATTTCCCCTTCATGTATGGTTACCGGATGCCATGGAGGGGCCTACTCCTATTTCGGCTCTTATACATGCTGCTACTATGGTAGCCGCGGGCATTTTTCTTGTAGCTCGGCTTATTCCTCTTTTCATAGTCATCCCTCACATAATGAATTTCATCTCTTTGGTAGGAGTAATAACAATATTATTCGGAGCTACTTTTGCCCTTGCTCAAAAAGACATTAAGAGAGGTTTAGCCTATTCCACAATGTCTCAATTGGGTTATATGATGTTAGCTCTAGGTATGGGGTCTTATCGAAGTGCTTTATTTCATTTGATTACTCATGCTTATTCGAAAGCATTATTGTTTTTAGGATCTGGATCCGTTATTCATTCAATGGAAACTCTTGTTGGATATTCTCCAAATAAAAGTCAGAATATGGTTTTTATGGGGGGTTTAACAAAGCATGTGCCAATTACCAAAATCGCTTTTTTATTAGGTACACTTTCTCTTTGTGGTATTCCGCCTCTTGCTTGTTTTTGGTCCAAAGATGAAATTCTTAATGATACTTGGTTGTATTCACAAATTTTCGCAATAATAGCTTGGTTTACAGCGGGATTAACCGCATTTTATATGTTTCGAATATATTTACTTACTTTTGAAGGACATTTAAACGTTCATTTTAAAAATTACAGTGGCAAAAAAAATACCCCCTTCTATTCAATATCTCTATGGGGTAAAGAAGATTCGAAAATAATTAACAAAAATTTTCGTTTATTAACGTTATTAACAATGAATAATCATGAGATTGCTTCTTTTTTTTCAAAAAAAACGTATCAAATTGATCAGAATGCAAGAAACATCAAACAACCTTTTATTACTATTACCCGTTTTGGAAATAATAAGTTTTTTTCGTATCCTTATGAATCAGAGAATACTATGTTATTTCCTATACTTGTATTGGTTCTATTTACGTTGTTTGTTGGCTCCCTAGGAATTCCTTTCAATCAAGAAGGCGTGTATTTGGACATATTATCAAAATGGTTAACTCCGTCTATAAACCTTTTACATCAAAATTTGA